GAAATAAGCAAGAATACTATTTCTACGTAAAATCCCATTTATGGGTATTTCAATCGAGATACCAGAACGGGGCATTAGTTCTTTCTCCCGTTCTTGATCATATTGGAATGGGATGATGAATCTATTTCTTCGCCTTTTCGCCAATAAATCAGAATTCTCGTGGAGAATGGCAGTATATAGGAAATTCCAATGACCATTAGATATGATTCGATCAGGTCCTGAATAATCAAGAATCCCCTTCCCTTTTTTACTGGAAGGATCCGAACTAAACAATTTGTGTCTCACTCGATCATTAGTCACTGAGAGGTCAGAAATATATCTCCGTTCGACAGAAAGAGAATGAACATTCATTTGATCTTGATCCTTGTGGAGCGAAAAAGTGACTATACTGGATCTGCACGGACCTCCTGATAATATCCATAAATGACTTGTTTTTGGTAAGAGATGAACATTACCATATCTATATTCAGGCGCATGGTACACATCGGTACTCCAGTGCATTTCTCCCTCTGAGTCAGAATAAATATGTTTTCGAACCCTCTCTTTAAAATTGAAAGTGGATGTTCCAGCGCGAATCTCAGCAATCACTTGTTCTGACTCTACATATTGATCGTTTTGAACTAAAAGAAAACTTTTTGGTGGAATATTCACATTATGTAGAATATCCTGACTCTCAATAGTTACATACAGGTCTATATAACATAGAAAAGCAGGATGTCCATGACGTGTACGTGTGGGATGAACCAAATCCTCATTGAATTTTATTTTTCCATTAGAAGGAGCTCGTACATGTTCTGCAGTACCACCTGTAAATACTCCACCGGTATGAAAAGTTCTTAATGTTAGTTGAGTCCCTGGTTCCCCAATTGATTGACCTGCAATAATACCTACTGCTTCTCCCAATTCGACCAGGTCGCCATGAGTGGGACTCCGACCATAACATAATCTACAGATCCAAGATGTACTCCTGCAAATAAAGGGGGTTCGAATATATATTGATTGTGCTCGAAAGGTTATGAATTGATTGACAAGTCCAATACCAATATCTTGATTTCGAGTGGCAATGCATCGTAGACCCATATATATATCGTCTGCTAATACACGACCAATTAGTGTTTGGATCAAAATTTTTTCCGTCATCCCATTTCGAGGACTCACGGAAATACCTCGGATAGTGCCACAATCTGTTCTACGCACAACAATGTGTTGAACTACTTCAACAAGTCTACGCGTGAGGTATCCAGCATCTGATGTTCGTACAGCAGTATCCACAACTCCTTTGCGGGCTCCGTAGCAGGAAATTATATATTCCGTTAAAGAAAGTCCTTCGCGTAAATTGCTTTGAATGGGTAAATCAATCATTTGTCCTTGGGGGTCCGACATTAATCCTCTCATACCTACTAATTGGTGTACCTGAGATGCATTTCCTCTAGCTCCCGAAAAGGACATTATATGGACTGGATTAGAAGGATCAGTCATCCTAAAATTAGGATGCATTTCTTGTCTCAAATATTCACTTGTAGCATACCATATCTCAATGGATTGACGCAATTTTTCTACCGCGTGTACATTCCCATAATGATGGTGCTTTTCTAAAATCAAACTTTGTTGTTCAGCATCTTGGACTAGCCATCCCTTAGAAGGTATTGTTAAAAGATCATCAATTCCTAATGAAATGGATGTAGCAGTGGCTTGCTGGAAACCCAGAGTCTTTACTTGATCCAGGATGTGCGATGTATATGCCATTCCGAAGTGATCTATTAATCTGCTAATAAGTCGTTTCATGGCAGTTGCATCTATCACTTTATTGTGAAAAACCAGATCGGCCCGTTCTGCCATAAGTACCTCCATATTCCGCTGAGTAGGATTCGACAATGGGTTTGAGTCAGTGATTTGAAGACTTCCTTTCCTCGATCTTGATTCACGTAGAAATTCAGGAATTATGATACCGGTTGAGCCGTAGAGAACCGAATTCCCACGGTATCATATCACATAATTACTTAGCTTAGGTATCGTATGAGTAGGCCCGACAAAACCCTTGTATGGCTTCTTCTATTTCTCGATAAAAAGAAATATGACCAACAGTTGTTCGAATGTATATACAAAGGATTTCTTTTTTTACACTTCTTACTATTAGATAGTGCCCATAAATCTCATGATAGGTACCCAAAGATTCATATTGAACTTCGATGGGAACTTCTCTTGAGGCAATGACACGTTGATCGAGTCGCCACCGGAGCCACAAAGGACTATCTAAATTGATTCGTTTCTGCCGATAAGCTCCAAGTGCATCATAGGAACTACAAAAATAGGGTTCTTTCTCTTTCGTATACTTATTATCGTCAACCGTTTCATTTTGATAGTTTATTCGATTACATGGATTATACCTATTTGAACAAATACCTCGACGATTCCCGATCGTTAATATATAGAGTCCAATAAGCATATCTTGAGTTGGTACGGAAATGGGATCTCCAATAGCTGGAGACAAGAGATTCAT